CCTCCGAAAGGAAGGGTGGTAAGTTGATCATTTACCGATCGGGGTCTGATCGATCCTATTTTTTCTTTATTTGATGTAAGGTAAGGGTCAATTTTATTGTAGAGCCGTATGCAATGCATAATGCCCGTACGGTTGTTCGATTCTATCTTTTTTTCTTGTTATTGTTTTATCTTTCTTTTATCTTCCCCTCATCATGCCAAATAGAGAAACCTTTTATTATCTTATATCATCAGGGTAATGATCCATCAACCTGCTGGTTCTTTTTCTGAAGTAGCAACGGGAGAATTCATCCTGGAAGTGGGAGAACTGCTGAAACTACGTGAAACCCTGACAAGGGTTTATGCACAAAGAACGGGCAAACCCCTATGGGTTGTCTCCGAAGACATGGAAAGAGATGTTTTTATGTCAGCAACAGAGGCCCAAGCTTATGGAATTGTTGATCTTGTAGCGGCTGAATGATAATAGCCTGGATTTCGCGTCAATTCGTGATTTGAAATTACCCCTGCCGAGTTTCATATTAATATTCTATGACTTTTATTTACTATTCTATTGAATAAAAGGAATTCATAATCATGCGGTTAGGATCGATCTAAACCAGCCCATTATGTATATGATTCAACATGCCAACGATTAAACAACTTATTAGAAATACAAGACAGCCAATTAGAAATGTCACAAAATCCCCCGCGCTTCGGGGATGCCCTCAGCGTCGAGGAACATGTACTAGGGTGTATGTGCGACTCGTTCAGATCATGAACTAGAACAAAGGAAAGAGAGCAATGTTCGAATCTCCATGATCAAATAGGATAGAACGGAAAAACGAACTACATTTCCTATCTCAAAATAAGAAAATGGAGCATATCCCTTTTATTGTGTATAAAATTTATGGTTTCTATTGGTGTAAATCCACTCACCTCAATTCAAGATGAGAAGCAATTCTCCATTGGTAGCAAATGGTTATCCATTAAGCGGAGGAAATCTTAGTTAATATAGACCCCTCTTGCAAGAACGGACTAACAGGGTCAGCTACCCAGCCAACCTTCATAATTAAATACCGTTACTGTATAGGTAGAGCTCGTTGTGAAAGACCTATTACTGGATAATTCATGGGTAGAGCCGAAGAATGTGAACTATACAAGTTAGCAATAACATTGATTAAATGAAGTAAAGGCTCCGGTGTATAGAGAAGACCTCACCGTTTAAGAAGTAACCATAGAAACGATGGAATCCACTATTTCTTTATCATTTCTATTTTTTTTTAATACCTAGTATAGTAAAATTTCGTATTTCGAGGTGAAACGCCTATAAAAAATAAAAAATCGTGGTTGGGAAGGTTATAGTAGCCAAAGCCGTTGGAATTTTTAGTTTATACATTGGAAAAATCCGTTTTGTTATTAATATACTAGGAAAGGGGCAAAAGAATAACTGAAAGAAAGGAAATCTATTAGTTATTCGTGAAAGTTTCATTTATTCAATGACCAGAATTAGACGGGGATATATCGCTCGGAGACGTAGAACAAAAATTCGTTTATTTGCATCAAGCTTTCGGGGGGCTCATTCAAGACTTACTCGAACTATTACTCAACAAAAAATAAGAGCTTTGGTTTCGGCTCATCGGGATAGGGATAAGCAAAAAATAAATTTTCGTCGTTTGTGGATCACTCGAATAAATGCAGCAATTCGTGAAAGGGGGGTATGCTATAGTTATAGTAGATTAATAAACGGTCTGTACAAGAGACAGTTGCTTCTTAATCGTAAAATACTTGCACAAATAGCTATATCAAATAGGAATTGTCTTTATATGATTTCCAATGAGATCATAAAAGAAGTAGGTTGGAAGGAATCCACCGGTTAAACGGAGTTGCCCGGAGAATGAACTCCGGGAAGGTCGAATAAAAATGAATAGAATATGATAAAATATGAGAAAGTAGTCAAAATAAATATGAATCAACACGTTCAATAAAAAAATTTATTCTTCCCAGATTATTCTTTTTTTTCTTACGACACGAGAATTCAATCCGGATTCTTGGATTTTTCCAACAAAATATAAATCCCCGTTTGAGTTCGGATGGGAATTCGAATTCAAGTGAAAAAAAAGTAAACCTATCTTTTTCTGGCTCTAAGACTAGGAGTTCTAGTGGTCGACTCGGTTCTTTCAAATTGTTTCTCATTATTAAGAAAAGGTAACAAAGATAAAATACGAGCTTGTTTTATAGCAATAGTAATTAACCGTTGTTGTTTCAAGGTCAATCTATTCACTCGTCTAGATAATATTTTTCCCTGTTCACTAATAAATCGACTAATTAAACTCATGTTTTTATAATCAATTCGATCCCCCGATTGGATCGGGGGCAAACGCCTACGAAAAGATCGCTTGGATTTAAGAAAAGTTCGCTTGGATTTATCCATGGTTTGGTTAGTTTATTTCTTATCCCTAAAATCCTATTTCAGCCGTATCTCTAATTAGAATAAAAAAAATAGGATTTGGTTTGTTTATAAT